AATCAAGATATTGGGATTGGACTTATCAATCGATTTATAAATTTTCAAACACAATCCATATCTATTCGAACCCCCTTTACTTGTAGGAATACATCTTGGATCTGTCGATTGTGTTATGGTCGGAGTCCGATTCATGGCAACCTGGTGGAATTGGGAGAAGCTGTAGGTATTATTGCGGGCCAATCGATTGGAGAACCAGGCACTCAACTAACATTAAGAACTTTTCATACAGGTGGAGTATTCACAGGGGGTACTGCAGAACATGTGCGAGCCCCAACTAATGGAAAAATTAAATTTAATGAGAATTTTGTTCATCCTACGCGTACACGTCATGGGCATCCTGCTTTTTTATCTTATATAAACTTGTATGTAACTATTGAAAGTGATGATATTTTTCATAATGTGACTATTCCACCAAATAGTTTTTTATTAGTTCAAAATGATCAATATGTAAAATCAGAACAAGTGATTGCTGAGATTCGTGGGGGAACATACACTTTGAATTGGAAGGAGAAAGTTCGAAAACATATTTATTCTAACTCACAGGGAGAATTGCATTGGAGTACTAATGTATATCACTCATCTGAATCTGAATTTGAATATAGTAATGTACATATCTTACCAAAGACAAGCCGTTTATGGATATTATCAGGAAGGTCATGCAGGTGGAGTACACTCTCTTCTTCATTCTTCAAGGACCAAGATCAAATAAACATTTACTTGCGTTCCATTGGAGAAAGATCTATTTGTAACCCCTTTTTAAAAAAAAAAAAATTAAAAAATGATCTAGTAAGACATAAATTGTTTAGTTCTAATCCTTATGATAAAAAAGAAAGTGGGATTCCAGATTATTCAGAATTTTATCCAATTAGATGTATGTCTCATTTTCATTTTATACATCCTACTTTTTCCCACACGACTTTGGATTTATTGGCAAAGAGACGAAGAAATAGATTCATCATTCCATTTCCATTCGAATTGATTCAAGAGCTAGACAAACAATTAATGTCCTCTTCCGATATCTCGATTGAAATACCCATGAATGGTATTTTTCGTAAAAATAGTATTCTTGTTTATTTCGACGATCCGCAATACAGAATAAAAAGTTCAGGAATTCCTAAATATAGGACTATTGGAATTACTCCCACTTTAAAAAAAAAGGATTTAATTGAATATCAAGGAATAAAAGAATTTAAACCAAAATACCAAATAAAAGTCGATCGATTTTTTTTCATTCCCGAAGAAGTGCATATTTTACCCGAATCTTCTTCCATAATGGTAAGGAACAATAGTATCATTGGAGTCGATACACCAATCACTTTAAATATAAGAAGTCGAATAGGCGGATTGGTGCGAATGGAGAAGAAAAAAAAAAAAATGGAATTACAAATATTTTCGGGGAATATCCATTTTCCCGAAGAGATGGATAAGATATACCGACACAGTGGCATTTTGATACGACCCCAAAGGTTAAAAAAAAAAGATTCTAAGAAATCAAAAAAAAAAAAAAATTGGATCTATGTCCAATGGATCACAACTATAAAGAAAAAGTCTTTTTTTTTGGTTCGACCCGTAATTCTATATGAAATAACGAATAGTATCAATTTAGTAAAACTTTTTCCTCAAGATCTGTTCCAGGAAAGGGATAATTTGGAACTTAAAGTTCTCAATTATATTCTTTATGGAAATGGAAAATCAATTCGTAGAATTTCTGACACAAGCATTCAATTAGTTCGGACTTGTTTAGTATTGAATTGGGATCAAGAAAAAAAAAATTCTTCTATCGAAGAATCCCGTGCTTCTTTTGTTGAAGTAAATACAAATGGTTTGATTGGATATTTCCTAAGAATTGACTTAACAAAATCCTATATTTCGTATATCAGAAAAAGGAATGACTCGTCCGGTTCAGAATGGATCTCGAATAATGAGTCAGATCGAATCAATATCAATCCATTTTTTTCTATTTATTCCAAGGCAAAAAGTAAACAATCACATATCCAAAATCATGGAACTATTCGTATGTTGTTGAACAGAAATACGGAATGCCAATCTTTGATAATTTTGTCATCATCTGATTGTTTTCAAATAGGACCATTAAGCAATGTAAAATATCACAACGGGCTAAGGCTAAAAAAGATAGTTAAAAAAACGAAGAAAGATCTTAAGAATTCATTAGGCCCTTTAGGAATAGCACTTCAAGTTGCAAATTCTTATTCATTTTACCTCTTAATAACTCATAATCAGATCTCGATGAATAAGAATTTGCAACTTGACAAGTTTCCTTTAACTTGTCAAATTTTTAAATATTATTTAATGGACGAAAACGAGATAATTTATAAGCTCAATCCATGCAGCAACATCATTTTAAATCCATTCCGTTTGACTTGGCATTTTCTCCATCATAATTATGATCATAAATATTGTGAAAAAACGTTTACAATAATTAGCCTGGGGCAATTTATTTGTGAAAATATATGTTTAGCTCAAACAAAAAGTAGACTACCCCTAAAATCGGGGCAAGTTTTGATTGTTCAAATTGATTCTGTATTAATAAGATCGGCTAATACCTATTTGGCAACTCCGGGAGCAACAGTTCATGGCAATTATGGAGAAATCCTTTTTGAAGGGGATGTTTTAGTTACATTTATTTATGAAAAATCGAGATCTGGTGATATAACACAAGGTCTTCCAAAAGTGGAACAGGTATTAGAAGTGCGTTCGATTGATTCAATATCGATGAACCTAGGAAAGAGAGTTGACGCTTGGAACGAGGATATAACAAAAATTCTCGGCATTCCCTGGGGATTTTTTATTAGTGCTGAGCTAACTATTGCCCAAAGTCGAATTTCTTTGGTTAATAAAATCCAAAAAGTTTACCGATCCCAAGGAGTGCACATACATAATAGACATATAGAAATTATTGTACGTCAAATAACATCAAAGGTATTGGTTTCAGAAGATGGAATGTCTAATGTTTTTTCACCCAGCGAATTAATTGGATTGTTGCGAGCTGAACGAGCGGGGCGTGCCTTGGAAGAAGTAATTTATTACCGAGCTCTATTATTTGGAATTACAAAAACATCTCTGAATACCCAAAGTTTCATATCCGAAGCGAGTTTTCAAGAAACTGCTAGAGTTTTAGCAAAAGCAGCTCTCCGAGGTCGTATCGATTGGTTGAAAGGTCTAAAAGAGAACGTAGTTTTGGGGGGAATGATACCCGTTGGTACCGGATTCAAAAAAGTGATACACCCTTTAAAGCTAAGACAACATACCAAGATTGCCCCGGAAACAAAAAAAAAGAATTTCTTCAAGGAAGAAATAAAAGATATTTTGTTCCACCACAGAGAATTAAGAATTTTTTAATTTCTTTAAGAATTTATGCGATACGTCACAGCAATTATTTTCTAGGATCAAATGATTCCTAAAAACGGATTCACCTCTTTTAAGAGAAGAGGGGTCGTTTGATTAAACTTTAAAAAAGAAAAAAGGAAAAAAAATGAATGGCCTGACCATGTATCAACGGCCAGTCTTCGATAGAAGAGAAGGTTCCATTGGAACAAAATCTTATTTTTCTATTTCAGGACACCCTGTCTCTTTTTTTTGTGGGGATCAATGACAAAAAGATATTGGAACATAACTTTGGAAGAGATGATGGAAGCAGGAATTCATTTTGGTCATGGTACTAGTAAATGGAATCCTAGAATGGCACCTTATATATCCACAAAACGTAAAGGTATTCATATTATAAATCTTACTAGAACCGCTCGCTTTTTATCGGAAGCTTGTGATTTAGCTTTTGATGCAGCAAATAAGGGGAAACAATTCTTAATTGTTGGCACAAAAAATAAAGCAGCTGATTCAATAGCACGAGCTGCAATAAAAGCTCGATGTCATTATGTTAATAAAAAATGGCTCGGTGGCATGTTAACCAATTGGTATACTACAGAAACAAGACTTCAGAAGTTCAGGGATTTGAGAACGGAACAAAAGACGGGCAGAATCAACAGTCTTCCAAAAAAGGATACCGCTATGTTGAAGAGACAATTATCTCACTTGGAAACCTATCTCGGTGGCATTAAATATATGACGGGATTACCCGATATTGTGATAATCGTTGATCAACAAGAGGAATTTAACGCTCTCAGAGAATGTATCACTTTGGGAATTCCAACGATTTGTTTAATTGATACAAATTGCGACCCCGATCTCGCGGATATTTCGATTCCAGCTAATGATGATGCTATAGCCTCAATCCGATTAATTCTTAACAAATTAGTTTTTGCAATTTGTGAGGGTCGTTCTAGCTATATACGAAATTCTTAATTAATAATAATTTTTTATAAAATAAATTATTCAGTTGGGAATTTCAGAGATTTTTAGAATCGGTTACTATACTCTTACTAAATTACTAAATCGCGCAAAAAACAAAAAAAAAAAGAAATATTATGTGATTAGTCAGTATTCAAAATATAAGATTTAAGCAGACAAAAAAAAAGAGAGATGGTTGAATCAAAATAATTTCTTTCAAGTTCTATTTCTTTTAGAGGGCGGGGCAATATGAATATTCTATTATGTTCCATCAACACATTAAAACGATTATACGATATATCTTCCGTGGAAGTAGGTCAACATCTCTATTGGAAATTAGGGGGGTTCCAAGTGCATGCCCAAGTACTTATTACTTCTTGGGTTGTAATTGCTATCTTATTAGTTTCAGCCATTCTAGTTGTTAGAAATCCGCAAACCATTCCTACTTTCGGTCAGAATTTCTTTGAATATGTTCTTGAATTCATTCGAGATGTGAGCAAAACCCAAATTGGGGAAGAATATGGTCCGTGGGTTCCCTTTATTGGAACTTTGTTTCTATTTATTTTCGTTTCGAATTGGTCAGGGGCTCTTTTGCCTTGGAAAATTATACAGTTACCTCATGGGGAGTTAGCTGCACCCACAAATGATATAAATACTACTGTTGCATTAGCTTTACTTACATCAGTAGCATATTTCTATGCGGGTCTTTCAAAAAAAGGATTATCTTATTTTGGTAAATACATCCAACCAACTCCAATCCTTCTACCTATTAACATCTTAGAAGATTTCACAAAACCCTTGTCGCTAAGTTTTCGACTTTTCGGAAATATATTAGCTGATGAATTAGTAGTTGTTGTTCTTGTTTCTTTAGTTCCCTTAGTAGTTCCTATACCAGTCATGTTTCTTGGATTATTTACAAGCGGTATTCAAGCCCTTATTTTTGCAACATTAGCTGCAGCTTATATAGGTGAATCCATGGAAGGCCATCATTAAAAAATTTACGAAATAATATTTTTTTCTTAGTTTAGCTCGCCACAATGTATGTGCGACTCAAGATAATATACTTAGAAAACAGAAATTCATAAAAAAAAAATATAGAAAATAAGTTTTGGAATCTTTTTATTTTATATTATTTGAATATTATAATAGAAAGGGTAAAATCAAATGCAATCAATAAGGTATAAAAAAGATAAGTATATGATTTTAAGTAATATTCAACTAGAAAAGATTACTGGGGAATTGTAAAAAAAAGGAGTAGTGAAGGAAGTCGAACTAAGTGTATATAATCTAATAGTTATAAAACTTCTTTTTTTTTTTTAAGTTTCAAAGAATGATTCTTGAATCCAATTGAATCTAAGACACGAAGAATTGGTTTACGGTATGGAAGAAATACATGTATATGTGGTATTAGATATATAACTAGTTATATATGAACTAACTATAAATATAGTTTTCTAAATTTGTCCTTCTACTGTAAATTTGATAGGGATTCAAAAAAAGAAACCTTTCTGTTTCATCTGTAAGTATGAATTGAATATTGATGAATGACTAAAGAAATTAAATAAAGAAAAAGAACGAAGAATTCAAAAGAATGGTTCTAAATTAGAAAGTAAGATAAAAACAAAAGTTGTACGGGTTCACAAAAACTACAAAAGAACTACGTGAATAAAAAAAAAATGAATATCGGAATAGTTCGGATAGCTCAATAAATTTTTATTTCCATTTTTTTTTTTTACTCTCAATTACTTTGACTGACTAAATCTTATTAATTGAAAAATGAAGTCATAATGGGTTGGTTGATTATATCATTAACTATTTCCTTTTTTTGGGGGGTGAGAGGAACTTATCATGAATCCACTGATTTCTGCTGCTTCCGTTATTGCTGCTGGATTGGCTGTAGGACTTGCTTCTATTGGACCTGGGGTTGGTCAAGGCACTGCTGCAGGGCAAGCAGTAGAAGGGATTGCGCGACAACCAGAGGCAGAGGGAAAAATACGAGGTACTTTATTGCTTAGTCTGGCTTTTATGGAAGCTTTAACAATTTATGGGCTGGTTGTAGCATTAGCACTTTTATTTGCGAATCCTTTTGTTTAACCCTAAAAAAATAGAAAAATACAAATTTTTATTCTTTTTTCCGTGCACTTGATTTGCTGCTCTTGTTTTTCGAATTATATTATTGTGATTTCACTCCTACAATTCTTTATTTGTTCGTACAAGAACGCAGGGGAAGGGCTGATTTAAGGTAAGGGTAAGAAATTAACATACCGCTTGCCTTATTCCTTCTCTTTTTATTCCAATGCCCTTTTTTCCTTTCCATTTAAATTGATTAGGAAAATTTTTAGAAAGCGTTTAAAACAACTAATTCTAATAAGTATGATTCTTATCTTATGGGGAATCTTCCAATCCAATTGATCGACCAATAATAAAATATATATTCTAAAGAATTCTAATTCTAAAAAATTCGGAATCGTAGAAAGATAATTAATCTATCCAGAAGAGGAGATCATATGAAAAATATAACCGATTCTTTCCTTTGTTTGGGTTATTGGCTATCCGCCGGAAGTTTCGGGTTTAATACCGATATTTTAGCAACAAATCCAATAAATCTAAGTGTAGTGCTCGGTGTATTGGTTTTTTTTGGAAAGGGAGTGTGTGCGAGTTGTTTTATTTCAAGAATAGGTTGGATCCAACCAACTGCACTTATTTTCTTTTAAAATAACTAGGAAAAAGTGTATGATCCCACGAATTACTTCTGAAAAAATTGAATTTTGAATAAATTAAGAAAAAATATTTGAGAACCATAGCATTTCGTGATTCGTTGTTAAATCCACTTTGATTCTCTATCAACCAAAAACTTTGGACCATTTTACCACGGTTAAAGCAAAGCTAAGCGGTTTTAAATCTAGACGCGGTGTAGTATTCTTTCTACCACTATGTTAATACAAAAAATGGTTTCAAAAAATCGTTGGAATTTCTTTTTTCGATTTAGAACACTCATGTCGATAAAATAGTTTAAATCCTCTTTCCGGCGAAAAGTCAAAAAAAATGGGTATTTCATTACCTTTTTCATACAATGCGAAATCGATGACCTATGTATAAATTAATAAGAATTCTTTGGATTTGAAGAAAAAAAAAAAACAACTTTGCTGGCAAATATTTTTTTGTTCAGAAGAGTCCTCCAAAAATTCCGGT